CCTTGTGTTATATCACTAGATCTCGATTTTTCATAGTTAAATGTAACTAATGTATCTCCTTGGGAAAAGGGTTCTCCATAAAGGCCATGAACAGTTGCTCCTGGGGTCACTAAATAAGGCTTAGCTGATCGTATTATTACAGAGTCAACTTGAACAAGGATAACTTGACCCGGTTTGAGGGGGGATCTTTTTTTGGCTATACAAACATTTTCACAAATAAACTGTCCAAGACGAATTATGTTCGATGTCTCTGCACAATAATTGTGGTGGAGAAAATACCAATTCAAATTCAATGAATTCAAAAGAATGTTACTGCGTGGATTGGGATTATAAATTTTCCCATTTTCCGCAATGAAATAATATTTCAATTTTTGAAAGGGCTGTTTGAAATTTTCAAGTTTCAAATAGTTAGTTATTAAGATCTGATTATGAGTTAGTAACCGATAAAATGACTCAAAATTGACAATTGGAAGAGATGTTCCTAAAGGACCCAATGAAGTCCTAATTGGAATTAGGGGATCTGATTCTTGTACAACCTTGTGAGATTTTGCACCGTTGACAGGGCGGTCCATGGTCATTCGAGAACAATTGGATGATGACAAAATGCTCAACGACTGAGATTCCTTTTTTCTATTCAACAATGTATGAACAGTTCCTTGATTTTGGTTAAGGGTTTGTTGAATTCTTACCTTGGAATATGGATTGAGATTGGTCCAATCTAATCCATTATAAGCGAACAATCCTAAACCCAAAGGATCATTCCTTTTTCGAATATACGACATTGGGGATTTTACGAAGTCGATTCTTAGGAAATGGCGAATCAAATCGTTTGTCCGTATTTCAACAACGGAAGCGTGGGCTGCGTCACTAGAAGAACTTTTTTTTTCTTGGTTCCTATTCAAAACTAAACACGTCCGAACTAATTGAATACTTGTGTTAAAAATTACTCGAATTAGTTTCCCATTTCCATAAAGGATATAATTAACAACTCGAAGTTGCACACTATCCCTTTCCCGCAATAGATCGGGGGGGAAAAGTGTGGGCAAAGTTATACCGTCCGTTATTTCATATGTGACAACAGGTCGAACCAAGACAAAAAATTTTTTCTTGCTCGGCGTAATCCGTTGGACATAGATCCAATTTCTCACTTTTTTGGATTCCTTGTCATTTGTTTTTCCTGTTCCTGGTGGTATCAAAACGCCGCTATGTCGGGATATCTTATCTGCCCCTCCAGGGAAATAGATATCTCCAGAAAAAATTTTCAGTTCAATTCTTTTTTTTTTTTTCTCCACCCTGACCAACCCGCCTACTCGGCTTCTTCTATTTAGGGTGATTTGTGTATCTACCCCAATGATACTATTATTCCGTACCATTATGGAAGAAGATCCGGGTAAGATATGCACTTCTTCGGGAATGAAAAAAAAAGGATCTACTTTCATTTGGTGTTTTGGTCCAAATTCCTTGACTCCTCGATATTGAATCAAATCTTCTTTTTTAACGATTGAATGCATTTCTAGAGTCCCATATTTAGTAATGCCCGAACTCTTTCTTCTGTACCGAGGATCGTCGAAATAAACAAGAATACTATTTCCGCAGAAAATACCATTTGTGGGGATTTGAATCGAGATACCTGAACAGGGCGGCATTAGTTCCTTCTTGTGTTCTTGAATCGATTGGAGTGGAATGATGAATTTATTTCTTCGCCTCTTTGATAATAAATTTGACAAAAAATCTGAATTCTCAGGTAGAATAGCCGGATGTAGGAGATTAGAATGATCAGTACATATGATTCGATTTAGGTCTGAATAATCAGCAATCCGATGTTCTTTTTTACCTTTACGAGAAAAATCCATACTAAAGATTTTTTGTCTCGCCCGATCATTAATTTCTGAAAGGTTGGAAGTATATCTTCGTTTGACAGAAAGGGACTGTGCACTCATTTGATCCTGATCCCTGTGGGTCGAAAGGGAGACTAGACTGGAACGGTACAGCTCCCCTAATAATATCCATAAATGACTTGTTTTTGCTAAAAAATGAACATTCCCATATGTAAATTCAGGTGCATGAGACACATCGGGACTCCAGTGCATTTCTCCGTCTGAATCAGAATAAATATGTTTGCGAACCTTCTCTTTCAAATTCAAAGTAGATGTTCCTGCGCAAATCTCAGCAATCACTTGTTCGGATTCTACATGTTGATCGTTTTGAACTAAAAGAAAACTTTTGGGGGGAATATTCACAGTATGTAAAATATCTTCACTCTCAATAGTTACATACAAGTCTATAGAACATAGAAAAGCGGGATGCCCATGACGTGTACGTGTTGGCTGAACCAAATCCTCATTAAATCTTATTTTTCCATTAGAGGGGGCTCGGACTTGTTCTGCAGTACCCCCTGTGAATACTCCGCCAGTATGAAAAGTTCTTAATGTTAATTGAGTCCCGGGTTCCCCAATCGATTGACCTGCAATAATACCTACGGCTTCCCCCAATTCAACCAGGTCGCCATGAGTAGGACTCCGGCCATAACATAATCGACAAATCCAAGATGTACTCCTACACGTAAAGGGAGTTCGAATCAATATTGGTTGGGCTCGAAAGGTTATGAATCGATTTACAAGTCCAACTCCAATGTTTTGATTCCTAGTGGCAATACACCGCGGGCCTATGTATATATCATCTGCTAATACCCGCCCAATTAATGTTTGGATAAAAAGCCTTTCCGGCATCATCCCATTCTGAAGACTCACAGAAATCCCTCGGACAGTCCCACAATCCGCTCGACGCACAACAATGTGTTGAACTACTTCAACAAGTCTGCGCGTGAGATATCCAGCATCTGATGTTCGTACAGCAGTATCCACAACCCCCTTACGGGCCCCGTAGCAAGAAATGATGTATTCCGTTAAAGAAAGTCCTTCGCGTAAATTGCTTTGAATGGGTAAATCAATCATTTGTCCCTGTGGATCTGACATTAATCCTCTCATACCTATCAATTGATGTACCTGAGATGCGTTTCCTCTAGCTCCCGAAAAAGACATTATATGAACTGGATTCAAAGGGTCAGTCATCCTAAAATTAGGATTCATTTCTTGTCGCAAATACTCACTTGTAGCATACCATATTTCAATGGATTGGCGTAATTTTTCTACGGTGTGTACATTCCCGTAATGATGGTGTTTTTCCAAAATAAAACTTTGCTTTTCAGCATCTTGAACTAGCCATCCCTTAGAAGGTAGTGTAAAAAGATCATCAATTCCTATTGAAATGGATGTAGCAGTAGCTTGTTGGAAACCCAGAGTTTTTACTTGATCTAGGATATGGGATGTATATGCCATTCCGAAGTGATCTATTAATCTACCAATAAGTCGTTTCATGGCAGTTCCGTCTATCACTTTATTTTGAAAGACCCGATTAGTCCGTTCTGCCATAAGTACCTCCATATTCTGCTAAGTAGGATTCGACAAGACAATGGATTTGAGTCAGTGATTGTAAAACTTCCCTTTCTCGATCTTGATTCGCGTATAAATTCCGGAACTATGGTCCTAGCTGAACTGGGGAGCCCCAAACTCCCCTTGGTACCTATCATAGAATGATGTTAGGCATCAGATGACCCGGCCCGAGCAAACCCCTGTATAGCTTCTTCGATTTCTCGATAAAGAGAAATATGACCAACCGTGGTTCGAATGTATATAAAAAGAATTTGTTTTTTTATACTTCTTACTATTAGATAGTGTCCATAAATCTCATAATAAGTCCCTAGAGATTCATAGTGAACTTCAACGGGAGTTTCTCTTGAAGTAATAACGTATTGATCTAGTCTCCACCGGAGCCACAAAGGACTATCTAAATTGATTCGTTTCTGTCGATAAGCTCCAATTGCATCATAGGAATTACAAAAAAAGGGCTCTTTCTTATACTTATAATTACTATTGTTACTTTTTTTAGTTTGATAGTTTCGTCGATTACACTGAGTATACCTATTTAGACAAATACCTCGACGATTTTCGCTCGTTAAGACATAGAGTCCAATAAGCATATCTTGGGTTGGTACGCAAATGGGATCCCCAATAGCCGGAGATAAAAGATTCATATGAGAAAACATAAGTAAACAGGCCTCCGCTTGAGCCTCCAACGATAAGGGTACATGAACAGCCATTTGATCTCCATCAAAATCTGCATTGAACCCCTTACAAACTAATGGATGTAAACAAATAGCACGCCCCTCCACTAAAACGGGCTGGAATGCCTGTATGCCTAATCTATGCAGAGTGGGCGCTCTATTTAGCAATACAGGATGCCCCTGCATAACTTCTTGAAGTATTTCCCATACAATCGGTTTTTTTTCTCGAATTTTACTCTTAGCAACCCCTATGTTCGAAGCAAGATGTTGTCTAATTAGACCACAAATTACAAATGTCTGGAAAAGCTCTATTGCTATTTCGCGAGGCAAGCCACATCGATGTAATGAAAGCGAGGGGCCCACGACAATCACAGAACGTCCTGAATAATCGACTCGTTTACCAAGCAGAGTTTTGCGAAATCTTCCCTCTTTGCCTTCAATTACATCCGAAAATGACTTGTAAACTTTATTATGACCGTCCCTCATTGGTTGTCCGCGGATTCCATTATCCAGAAGTGTATCCACAGCCTCTTGTACTAATTTCTCTTGACACATGACTAATTCTCCTGGCGTAGATCTTGTTAAGTAATCGGTCAGGGTATTGTTCCGATAAATAACTCTTCGATAGAGTTCATTAATATCCGAGGTCATTAGTCTCCGCCCCTCTATCTGAATGATTGGTCTCAACGCAGGAGGAAGAACTGGTAAGAGACACAAAACCATCCATTCTGGTTCTATATTTGTTTGAATAAAATACTTAGCCAACTCCATACGTCTAACCAAAAAATCCTTTCGTCTTCTAACTTTTCGATCTTCCCATTCATTCTCTGTGTGTTCTTCTTCCCCCAATTCTTTGCATTCTAGTAATTCCCCCAAT